ATATCAGCCAATTTCATTCTTTTAACTAACTGAGGAAGAATTTGCAAGTTGATAAAACCCGGTGGTCGAATTTTCCATCTCCAAGGAAAAACACTCTGATCTCCTATCAGAAAAATTCCCAATTCTCCTTTTGGTGCTTCGACTCTTACATAAAGTTCTTGCTTAGACAATTCAAAAGTTGGAGAAGGTTTTTTACTAATAAATCGATAGTCAAAATCATTCCATTCAGGGTCTTTTATTCTACCAAAGCGTCGAATTTCTAAATTCTCATAGGGTCCCCCTGGAATTCCTTCCAGAGCCTGTTGGATAATTTTTATGGATTCTGTCATTTCACTGATTCGTACTAAATACCGAGCTAATGAATCCCCTTCTTTTTGCCATTGAATCTCCCAATCAAATTCGTCGTAAGACTCATAACGATCAATTTTACGAAGATCCCACTGTATTCCGGAAGCTCGTAGCATTGGGCCCGATAAACCCCAATTTAGTGCTTCTTCTGCGCCAATAATGCCTACGCCTTCAACTCGTTCTAAAAAAATAGGATTCCGCGTAATAAGCTTTTGATATTCAGCAACCCCGGTTAAAAAATAATCGCAAAAATCCAAACATTTATCTATCCAGCCATGAGGTAGATCAGCAGCTACTCCTCCGATACGAAAATAATTATGCATCATGCGCATACCGGTAGCAGCTTCGAACAAGTCATATATTAACTCTCGTTCTCGAAAAATATAGAAGAAAGGGGTCTGTGCCCCAATATCTGCCATAAAAGGGCCAAGCCATAACAAATGAGAAGCGATACGACTTAACTCCAACATAATAGCTCTGATATAGCTAGCCCTTTTAGGTACTTGAATATTGCCTAGCTGTTCGGGTCCATTTACGGTTATTGCTTCTGTGAACATAGTAGCTAAATAATCCCAACGCGTTACATAAGGCAAATATTGTATAATTGTTCGATTTTCCGCAATTTTCTCCATCCCTCTATGTAAATAACCCAGTATTGGTTCACAATCAATAACATTTTCACCATCGAGAGTAACAATCAGTCGAAGAACACCATGCATTGATGGGTGGTGAGGGCCCATATTGACTATCATGAGGTCTTTTCTTGTAGTTGGTGCAATCATAAGTTTTTTCCCGAGTCGTTCTTCCATGCATTGCTGAAAGTAAAAAGAAGTTCATCAAAATTTAAACGACTAAGCTCAAATGGTATCACGCTTCAAATTAACGAGTTTTTATCTCTCGAATATTTAACTCACTAATTAATTCTTTATAGCGTCTTCTATTTTTTTTTGACAAATAGGCCAGCAGTCGTTGGCGTTTTCCCAAAATTTTCCGTAAACCTCTCTGGGATGAAGAGTCTTTTTTGTGCAATTCCAAATGTGAAGTAAGTCTTCTTATCTTAGTGGTAAAACTGAATACTTGAAATTCAACAGACCCTCTGTTTTCTTCGTTTTCTTTTTGAGAAATAACCGAAATGAATGAATTTGTTACCATAAAGAAATCCCCTTTCCCTTTTTACAGATATGGATTTTATTGATCAGTAATAATAATGTCATTAATTGGAATCTGGTATATATATATACAATAATCTAATCCAAATTTCTTTATGAACTCCTAATTTTCTGAATTCAAATCAATTAATCCAATTTCTAATTGGATTTAGATAGGGATAGAAAAGGATTGGTACATTTTCGCATCGAAGAATTTAGACCTAAAACAAAGAAGGTTCTGTTGATTCATTTCGAGATCTAATCGAGATATTATTCATTTCCTATTGGATATTAGAATGAAATGTGAGACAAGACATGTGATCTATGTATTTGTTTGCTTTGATATACCCTATTATATATATAGGGTATAGAATATATAGAAAAAGTGTATTATCCACGAAATGTCAAAATTTCAATCGTGGATACAGATGTATTCTTAACATACTGAAACGACTCCCATTATTGGTATCAAACCAATAACGATTCATACAAGCTAAATCCTCTAATCGATAATTAGGCCAAAGAAAGAGCTTTAATTTCATTAATTGACTTTTCTCTCTATCAAAATGATTACTGTCATGCGAAACTTGGCTGCTGTCTTTTACGTCCTTTGCATTCCAAAATACTGGATTTCTATCTTCACCATTTCTATTCTTTGAATTAAAACAACTTAGAATTTGCAACTTTCTACGACGTCTAAACGAAAAAATATTTTCAGGAACAAGCAAATCCAAATGATTTTTGTCTCTATTTTCAGTTATTCTTTGGTGTGATGAAATAGTTTCATCAAAATTCTTCTTAGAAACATATCTTTGTTCTTGGTATTTTTGATTAGTTTGGTGCTTACTCTTATGAACCAATGAAATACCTATGGTTTGATACATAATAAATTGTGTATCGTTTTTTCCAAACAGACGAATGGGTTCTATAATCAATATTCCCTTTTTCATCAATTGGTTAAGAGTTAAATTCTTCTCAATCAGCATTATATCCAAACTCATTTCTCTATTTTGAATTAAGGGTATAGTAATTTGGGTTGGATCTATCAGTCTAAGCAGGAGACAATATACCTTGACATTATTGATCAGTCTTTGATTCAAAGTATCGTCCCATCTCAATTGAAAAAGCAAATAACGTTTCAGGAAGAAATCTAGTTCTGCTCTCGCGCTGCTTTTGTATTGTTTTTTCTTTTTCCCCTTTTTCATGTCTGATCTTGCATAATTTTCTTCACTATCTTTTTGTTGTGAGAGAACGGATCCAAGATTTCCTGGACTTGTGGGTTCTTTTTCTCCTTGATTTCGATGCTTTTTATTCGATGGTATCAAAAAACTTCCTTTTTGCTTTTGATTTATTTTTTTATTTTCACTACTATTTTCATTTTTATTCAAATTTGAAAGAAGTAATTTGCTTGGTATAAACCAAGGTTTGCTTTTATATGCATTATAAAGTAACACAAATTCTGGGAAGAACCAAGGTTCCAAATTCGCTATGCGACACTTTAGCATTTTTTCATTCATTCCCATCCAATCAAAAAATACTTTGTCGGAGTTTGGTGGATTGATTTCTGGAATCATAAGATAAAAAAGATCTTTTTTAGGAATTATTTGAGTATTTTGATTCCGATTGCTGACCCAGGCCTCAATATCGTCTTTTTGTTTAAGATCAAAATTGAGAATGTTCCAATCAAAATATTTTCTATCGACCGTTTTTTCCATATATAGAATATGGACCTTTCCTAGATAATTATCGATAGGGATGTTCCTCAGTATATTTTCTTTATGCGTGTTATAAGAAATCTCTTGCTTCTTACGTCCTTGAAACGGAGATCTATAAAAAAAGTATTCCGTTTTATTTTCATAATTAAGAAATTGATATGATAAAAGATCATATTTATAGTATTTTTGCAAATTCTCTTTTCTTTTTTGATTAGATAATGAATATACTTCAATTTGTTTTTTGAAATCAATTAATTGGTCTTTTTCATATGAATGCCTTTTGCTAAAATTTTCCTTTTTACGCTGATGAACTGTATTGCGCCATTTTTCTGGTATTAATCTATACCATCTGCTCTGAGATAAATTGTATTGATAATATCCTCTTAACCACTTTTTCCATTGATTCATTTCATAACTCGGAAGTTTCTTATCCCCTAATTTCGAATCAACCATTCCTTGTGTTTCAAAAGAATCCTTTATTTCAGGCGGGGGGATTCCTTGAGATTGAAGAACAGCTCTTAATTTATACGAGTTACTAACTTGGATTTGTGATAATTTGAAAAATACATATGCTTGTGACACGTAGGATAAGTCATAAAAAATAGGTGAATTTTTTTGACTATTACTAATATTATCAAGTGACTTTTTTATAGTCGAAATAAATGGAATTCGATTTTTTTTAATTTTATTAATTCTTTCTTGTTTTCTTTCATTATTGTAAAGGGATTTATCAATAATTTTTTTTGTTGATTCAAGAAAAAGTTCTGTATTCATTCTGGGAATATTAATGATACATAAAAATATATCTGTGTAGATTCTTTCAATGAAAAATTTCAAAAAAAGAGGTAATTTAGAGATTAATTGAGCATTTCTTTTTTTGAATATTTGCCATTTTTCGAATCTTTTAGCATTATAACTTGTTTTTTTAAGACTAATATTATTTATTCTTGGAGTTACTTTTTTTTGCTCTTTTATAATTCTTTCTATTTGATTTCGAATTGTACTTGTTCTAGTAGTCAAATCCTTGATTTTTTTTTCTGTTAATGAAGAATTTGTCCAATTCGTAGATGCAATTTCACTAAACGATTCGTGAATTAGCTGATTGCTTATTATAGAATCTTTTTCTTCTTTAATTTCACTTGATTCATATACTTCTCTTCCTGTTAATCGAAATAATAAAATTTTTGAAAGTTCTTTTATTATTTTTTTTAAAAAAATAACACTTTCGATAACCCATTCTTTTGTTTCTTTTAAAACTTTTCGAAGTAATTTTATTTTTCTTTTAAAAACTATTAGAACTCGAGAAGACTTCTTTTTAAATTTTCCAATTTTTTTTTCAATTTCCTTAAAAATGGGTTTAAAAAAGGAAGGTCCTTTTCGGGGCGAACCAAAAGGAAGTTCAGTTTCCATTCCCCAAACTGTTAAAAAACAAAAATCATCTTTTTCTTTTTTTTTTTTCATTAAACCTTTCTTAGATGATCGTAGTTTCGATTTGTGCCAAGGTTTCAGACGGAAAGGAAATAAGATTTTTATCTGAATACCGTCTGTCAACCAATTTTTCGGAAATTCTGTTTCGGATAATGGAACACCATTATAGGTACATTTAACATGCATCTCTCTATTCCATTCCTGTAAATCCTCAAACCATTCGGGAAATTGAAATAGGAACATGCGTCCACTATTTTTTGCAATTAGCAATGAAGGTAATACAATATATTTTCTAAAAATAGATTGAGTTAGTAACATGCAACCTCTTATTACTTGTGTAACTGGAATGGTATCCCAGGCC